GTTCAGGACATCTCTCTTTCAAGGAGGCAGCGGGGATTCGAATTCCCCTGGGGGTAGGGTACTACGAAAGGAAGTTGATCATGGATTATCAATAAGCCGGGAATTGATTCTTCCTGGGTCGATGCCCGAGCGGTTAATGGGGACGGACTGTAAATTCGTTGGCAATATGTCTACGCTGGTTCAAATCCAGCTCGGCCCAATAATTGGCCGATCCACCATGAAATGATAGAACCCCATTTGTTGTTCCCCAGAAATGCCTGATCGGAATACGGAAGAAGAAAAAAAACTAAAAATTTCTGATATATTTTACCGCTGTTCATTTGCTCTCTTTATTTTTTTCTCACAAATTCTGATCTTGCTTGCTAATGATCTAGATTCATACTAGATTCATATAAGGATCTGGAAGTATAAGGAAAAGAATAAAATAAAGAATAAATAAAAAACTCTTTTTTTTTTCATTGAAAGATTTTTTTGATTATTTTTCAATTTATAAAAAACGAAAGGATTATTAACAATCCGTGAGACACTCCCACTAAAGTGCATATCCGTGTGTATATCAAATATATTACGCGCGTTTCTGTTATAATACGACTATTCTAATCTAAATATCTAAACTCTAATAGTAATAGAAAGGGTTTGAATGAAATCATAAGAATATGTATGATGTACACTCTATTTCCTTGGGATTGTAGTTCAATTGGTCAGAGCACCGCCCTGTCAAGGCGGAAGCTGCGGGTTCGAGCCCCGTCAGTCCCGACAGACCCAAATCCACTAAAAAAAAATACATCAATTCATCTCTGCATTTGCTGTGAAAAGGAGAACAAAACAAATAGCATAATTTCATTCCCAAGAGGATACCCTCCTATTTTATTTATTTATTAGTATTTTAGTATTTTATTTATTAGTTTCACACTTATCATCAAAGAAATATGGGAATTACCATTTATTCAACTAGTACCGATTGATAGGAGAAAGACATATGTAGATTAGTACAATGATTGGTAAAATCATATTCAGGATTCCAAGAGATACCGTACGGAGTCTGGCTTTTTCGATTATTCCCAATCTGTGTAATAGAGTACTATACGTTTACAGGAGGCTATACACAAATGGAATTTGTATGATACAAAAAAATTAACTTAACATAGTAACTTTGATATAATACTTTTAAGATTAAAAGTATATACCTTTAGTAAGATTAAAGTAAGATTAAAAGTATATCCCTTTAGGACTCCAATTTTGTGTAACCTCAATTAATAATTTCAATTATTAATGTGAATTTGAAACAATTTATCTCATTCAAATTTCACACTGAATTTTTGATATATGCATCCCATAATTAATCCAAAGAACAAAGAAATGGGATATTAATAAAATAAAGCTCAAAGAAGGTCCTATCTCTCTTAGCAAGTGCTATCTCTCTTTGTGAGGGAATGAATAATCTTTTTTAAGTTTAAGGGTCTTGCCGAAGAAAGAACAAACTTTTTAATGAATTTGATGGAATACTCGATTTTTTTATACCCGGACTCTCCTTATTTATACTACTTCTTTGTTTTCCAAGAAGATTAGATCATAAAAAAGGGGGTTTAGAACTAAACTTCTTCCTTTTTACATTTCGCTTCTATTGGTTATTTTATTGGGGTTTTTTATAACCAATGTAAGTAAGTGTAAAGGCGGTCATATGATATTTCATCAGATGATTGTACAAGGAGGGGCGTAGGTTATAGAAAAGAAAGAATGATAAAGAAAGTAAAGGAATTATTTATCGGATCGGGAATCAAAATTTGAATTCGGTATGGATAAAAGATCTTCCTATGTTATACTATTTAATTCTCGACGATGAATCAATTTGATAGCTCAGATATTGTTATTCATGATATTGCTCCGATTCGATATCGTCGAGATATAATTCATCCCATTGAATATTGAATTTACAGGCGAAAGATTTATCAGCTCTATGGGATTAAATCCCGAGTTATTGCGAATTAATTAAAAATGAAACGATGAGATTATGGAAGTAAATATTCTCGCATTTATTGCTACTGCACTGTTCATTCTAGTTCCTACTGCTTTTTTACTTATAATATATGTAAAAACAGTCAGTCAAAATGATTAATTTGAATTAAACTTGACTGTTTAGTTCTTATCAATGATTGAAAAGAAAAAATAAAATGAAAAGTATTAAAATTTCGTGTCTTAAATGAAATAAGCGGACTAGAATCATCAGTATTTTATGAGATTCGATAGTATGGTAGAAAGATTCATATATTTCTTTCTACCATACTTATTATTGTTATTGTAGTATATAAAGTCGTACTGTATAAAGATAGAGGTTTAATATAGATCAATCTACAATATGTATCTTCAGAGATATCAATTACATATATGTAATGTATTTACATAGTGTACCAATTCTATTTCTTTGCTTCATCTATTTAATTTGTGTTGATTCCAATCATCAATCTGAAAAAATCGAAGGGCAATTCTTACTCTTACAATT